CTAAGAAGATAACACAATCTTCACAACTTGACTATTAGAATGAAAAGACGCAGGAAAGCTGTTATCCTGCCACTCAAAAGACGTACTTAAAGCCCTTCCTCAGACAACAGATCGCTGAGAAACAAAAGACTCAAAAAGCATAAACATAAAAAGCAACACAGAAACAAAAGAAATTAGTGAACCCCAAGAAGAAACCACATTCCACTTAGCAAATCTATCCGGATAATCAGAATACCGACGGGGTATACCCGCTAAACCTAAAAAATGCTGAGGAAAAAACGTTAAATTAACCCCAACAAACATTAGAATAAAGTGAACCTTACTCCAAACAGCATGAAAAGTCACACCAGAGATTAAAGGATACCAATACCTAAAAGCCCTAAACAAAGCAAAAACAGCCCCTATCCTTAAGACATAATGAAAATGAGCCACTACATAATAAGTATCATGTAAAACAATGTCTAAGGAAGAATTAGACAAAACAATACCAGTCAACCCACCAACAGTAAATAAAAAAATAAACCCTAAAGCCCACATGATAGGGGGCTCAGTTTTGTTGACAAACCCATGAATAGTAGCCAACCACCTAAAAACCTTAATCCCTGTTGGGATAGCAATAATCATCGTAGCAGCAGTAAAGTAAGCCCGAGTATCCACATCCATCCCGACAGTAAACATGTGATGAGCCCAAACAATAAACCCCAACACTCCAATAGATACAATAGCATACACCATCCCCAAATACCCAAAAACTTGTTTCTTTCCAGCATAATGCATCACAATATGTGAAATCATTCCAAAACCGGGCAAAATTAAAATATACACCTCAGGATGACCAAAAAATCAAAACAAATGCATATATAAAATAGGATCACCCCCCCCAGTAGGATCAAAAAATGAGGTATTCAAATTACGGTCAGTAAGTAACATCGTAATGGCACCAGCTAAAACCGGCAAAGCAGCAACTAACAAAACAGCTGTCACTGTAACAGCCCAGACAAACAAAGGAATTCGCTCAGCGACTAAACCAGGAGATCGCATATTCCCAACAGTAGAAATAAAATTAATAGCACCTAAAATTGACGAAGCACCAGCAAGATGTAAAGAAAAAATAGCTAAATCCACTGAAGCCCCAGAATGAGCAACATTTCCTGATAGCGGAGGGTACACCGTCCAACCAGTACCAACACCCCTCTCTACCAAAGACGACCTTAATAACAAGAATAAAGCCGGTACAAGCAACCAAAATCTCAAATTATTTAGACGAGGAAAAGCCATATCAGGAGCACCAATCATTAGGGGAATAAGTCAATTCCCAAACCCACCAATCATCATTGGCATAACCAAAAAGAAAATCATCATAAAAGCATGCGCCGTAACAATAACATTATACAGCTGATCATCGCCCAACAGCCTTCCTGGCTGACCTAACTCTGCTCGAATTAGAAGCCTCAAAGCTAACCCAATTAAACCAGACCACAAAGCCAACAATAAGTATAAAGTACCAATATCCTTATGATTAGTAGAACACAATCACCGCATACAAACCCTCAATATTTCAACCTTTTACTAACCCATCAACCAATGATAAAAAACTTGGGGAGAAACTCCCTCTACTCTAATAGGTATAAAAGAATGATTAACCCCACAAATCTCCCTGCACTGACCAAACATCACACCTGACCTCGTTAAATGAACACCTAACTGATTAATTCGACCAGGAATAGCATCAGCCTTAACACCCAAAGAAGGAAGAGCCCAAGCATGAATTACATCAGCAGATCTTACCAAAACACGCCTATCAACACCATAAGGCAACACACATCGATTATCAACCTCTAACAATCGATAACTACCCTCACTCATCTCCAAACCATTCACCATATAGGAATCAAAACTAATTATGTTATCACCATCTCCATACTCATACTCCCAATACCACTGATGCCCAATAACTTTCATTCTAACCACAGGCCCCCCAACCTCATCTAATAAATACAATAACCGAACAGATGGAATAGCCAAAATTAACAGCAACAAACCTGGAACCATAGTTCAAGCAGCCTCAAGGGCCTGAGCCTCCATAATAAACCGAGAAGATAAACTACTCTTCAATAAACACATCATTATATACCCCACAAAAGACGATACTAATACAAGAACAAACATAGCATGATCATGAAAAAAAGTGAGTTCAGAACTCAAACCACTATAACTATCTTGAAACCCTAATTGACCCCAAAAGCTCATTTTGATCAAACTATCTTCAATGTCTACCTTCGAATTCACCCTATTACTACCTCTATGTCTCCCACTCTAATGACCCTCATGCCACTCATGGATTACCCCTAGGAACAATAACATCAAAAAAATCAACAATGCCAAATAACCCCCAATTCACATGTATGAGTCACCCACCATTATCACAGCAGAAAAGCAAAACAATCTCTACATCAAACACCACAAAAATTACAGCCAGTAAAAAAAATCGCAAAGAAAAAGGAACTCGAGAAGACCCCATAGGATCAAAACCACACTCAAAAGGCCTAGTCTTCTCTCGACCAACATAAAAAGACACCCCAAGAAACAACCCAACAAATAACAAAATAAGCCCCAATAAAATAGCTACTAAAACACTTAACATCACCTTTTCCATATCACCTTTCACAGGCAAACAAAAACATCTCACAACATTCCTACACCATCCTAAATCTATCGCATTAATGGCACACTAATGAGAGCAAACAACCTATCTGTAGAACCACAACCTACCGTTTTACTTAAACTACTCACTACGTTTTCCACCTATAAACCACTCACCTCTCTATGTCTACTTATCCCCCACCCTCTCTTACGCTCAACTATAAATATTTTGTTTATTTTTTTTATTAATTAAAATAGTATAAACAAAATATTTAAATTAATAATAAAGTCATAAAAATAGGGTTCTATACTTTAATAAAAAGATTTGATTTGCATTCAACCATTGAGATATCACTCTAGAACTTAACCACCCACAAAGGACCTCGGAGAATATTTGCCTTGAAATCAAAAAGAAAGTGTTCGACTCACTTATCCTTTTAGCGAGAAAGGTAGCCGAGCTAATATGGGGCTTCTAACCACATAAAGAGAGGTTTAACTCCTTCCACCTTTCTACCTAAAGGCTAATTAAGTGTTTTTTGGCACATTGACTTTTCACGTCAAAGGAGCACATAGTGCATTTAGCTACCACTAACCCACAAAACAAAGTTAGAGTAATTTTTAAACAAAAACTGCCAAACCTACTGCTTTTAAGTTTATTTATCTCTCTTATTATTTTTTGTTTAGCTCCAACTACTTCGACCCTTATTCTCCCCAATGAGCCAAGGCCCACTAACAAAATTCTATGCTCAACAAACCTAGAAAACCCAGCCCCACAACCTGATGACACAGACCATCCAATTATTGCCAGGTCCGCCACAACAAACTTAATTAAACCAAATCAAACAAACACCAAATAGTTTCACTACACTTACCCGTAACATTCATTGTATCCCACTCTAAATGAAATCACCCAATAAGTACTTATTTTTATTTCTCATAGTTAGAAGCACCTGCATAGTAGCATCTTCATCTAACTGACTAACAACCTGAATAGGGCTAGAGATCAATATACTTGGCTATATCCCTCTTATGTTCATAAAAGAAAACACAAGAGAATCAGAAGCAGCGGTAAAATACCTAATCCCTCAGTCTCTAGGGTCAACAATCTTCATCGCATCGGCAATCGTCTCGTCACACTTTAACAACTCACAAATTCTCATACTAATAGCAATATGCTTAAAACTAGGTGTAGCACCACTCCACTTTTGATTTCCCCCCGTAATAGCAAGTCTTCAGCTAACACCAGCATTTATCTTACTTACCTGGCAAAAAATTGCCCCTATCTTAGCAATTAGCTCATTTAATCCACCCCTAGTAAAATCGATTATACCAATCGCGATAATTAGAGCACTGTGAGGGGGAATCATAGGACTTAACCAAACAGATATTCGATCCTTACTCACATACTCTTCGATCAGACACACAGGATGAATACTAGCCAGGATTAGAAGAAACTCTATTATCCTAATCGCCTACCTAACAACATATATTATAATCAACAGCTCAATTTTCACTTTTCTAACAAAAGAAAGCGCAAGATCCTATAAACAACTTTTTTCCCCAAAAGAACCAACAAAGCTTTTTATTTTAGCTGTAAGAATTCTCTCGTTAGGGGGACTTCCACCACTCGTAGGGTTTGTTATAAAACTTTTAGTCCTTATAAACACAGAAGCAAAACTAATCATCATTCTCGGCCTAGTAATTGGAGCACTAACGAGTCTATTTTTCTATTTGTCATTGACCTTCTCAACACTACTAAGATTCAACAAAATACGCATGACTAAAACGGAAATAACCTCAAGTCAAACAATTATATTTCTCCTATCTCAAATTCTCCCGTTAAGGTTGATTCTTTTCTTTTTCTAAGTAGGATAAGCTAAATAACCAAGCTGTTGGGCCCATAACCCAAAAATAGAGATTCTTTCCTATTACTGCATTAAAAGATTTAAGTTAAACAAAACTAATAGCCTTCAAAGCCTTAAATGATCCAAAATCAATCTTTATTAAGCAAGAAACTAGTAGTATTATGGTTTCGGCCCATAACCCGGTATACAACCATACCCTTGCTTTCAAGTATTTCATTGACGTACAAAATTAGCTATACCAATTAAACTACATATGGCAGCCCATACGCATTGTGAAAGTGGACCAACCTTAAATAGACTTTTAAAAAGCATATCCAAAGAATAATCCCAAACAGTAACCCTAATGTTAAAATTTCTCACAACACCAATGTATTATATTATACTAGCTAGGAAACTAGGCTATAGAAAATAAGTAAAAGAGGTGGCAAAAAATGGTGCCAGCAGTCGCGGTTACACCAGTACCTCAAGTTAATTCTAACAAACCGGAGTGGTTTCAAGCCTTAAAGACTACAAAATTAACTTTTAACGTAAAAAATAAATTAAAACTAAACCCAATCTAGTCATAACTCAACTACCCCAACAAACCACAACCTCAGAACTCGGATTAGATACCCGACTAGCTTTGAGGCTCAACGTAAAAAAGAATACTACGAGCGAAAGCTTAACCTCAAACAATGTGGCGGTGCTTTACTCCTTATCCAGGGGATCCTGTGGCTTAATTCGATAATCCACGAAAATCTTAGCTATTCTCGCATTACAGCTTGTGTATGGCCCGTTTATGCTTGCTCAAAGAAGAGAAAAAAGGAAGCAATAGGGCTAATTACCCAAAAATTCAGGTGACATACAGCCAATGAATAGCAGATCCATGGGATACAAATAAATACACTATCAAACTTAAAGCGTCAAACTTTAACGAAGGAGGACTTGAAAGTAAGACCTCAACCCATTATATCAAATAGGTCTGAATAAGAACTAAAGCGCGCACAAATCGCCCGTCACTCCGATAACAAAGTCGGATAAGTCGTAACATAGTAGGGGTAATGGAAATTGCCCCTATCACAATCCATGATGGCCGAGACATCAGGCGTCGAGCTTTTAACTCGACTACAGTTATTCCCAACTTCTGGATAGCTCTGAGAAGCTAATAAGCATTGGTCTTGTAAACCAAAGACAAGAAAACTCTCTCCAGAGCTAAACACCCAAGTAAAGTGGCCGAGAACAGGCAAAAGATTGTAGCTCTTTTTACGGGTTAAACCCCTTTATAAGCTTTAAATAAATTTTCATAACTTAAACATAAAAAAAATCTCTACCACACATAGTATTGCATAAAAAATACACTTATAAACTACAACCGCAAGGGCCAATACTTAGCCCTTTAAAGAAGTGATTAATCCACATCCCTTTTGCATCATGGAGAAGCAACAAAACCATAACGAGTTAAACTCCCGAATGATTATGAGCTACTAAACCTTAAAAATCAATGTTTCATAATTGATAAAGTAACTTTTAGTAGAAGTAACAAGCCTTCCATATAGTCATATAGCTGGTTTTTCTTTAAAAGCATCAAAGTGCTGACTTATAGTTTAGACCACATCACACCACTACACTATAAAGTTTAGTTTACTGAGGATTAGCTCAGTAAATAAGCTAAAAATACTTTCTACCTTAATCTCAAAAGTAGGCTTAAAAGCAGCCACCCAAAAACGTTTTAGTTACTGACACCTAATAATAAATATTCATACCCATATTTTGAGTGCAAAGAAACTTAACAAAAAACTTCCGCGTTAATGAACAGGCATTCTATTAGTATTAAAGTAAATCTACCACCCAAAACCTTTAAAAACTTGGATCAACACATCATACTGATTATAACTATACAAAGCGAACTCGGCAATAAAGTTCCCTGCCTGTTTACCAAAAACATCGTCTTTTGAGTCACACCTGATAAAAGATAATGCCTGCCCAGTGAAAACTTTAAACGGCCGCGTTAGCGTGAGCGTGCTAAGGTAGCGTAATAATTAGCCTTTTAATTGGAGGCCAGTGAATGGCAAGACTAGGAACACCTGTACTTTGTATATAAAAAAAATTTTTCATCTAAGTGAAAAGACTTAGATAAAAAAGGAAGACGAAAAGACCCCGCGGAACTTCACCTTTTCTCATGCCTCTGTCTACACACTTAAAGGCCTACAAGGTTTGATTGGGGCAATCTTGGAACCAATAAAGCTTCCAATTAACTTTAAGAAGTATTAAAAATTTTTTAAGGACCAAAAAGTAGTTACCCCGGGGATAACAGCGTAATCTAACTTAAGAGTACATATCGAAAGTTAGGTTTGCGACCTCGATGTTGGCTTAAGGATATCCACACTAGTGCAACCGCTATGACAGGACAGTCTGTTCGACTATTATTCCCTTACACGAGCTGAGTTAAGACCGGCGCAAGCTAGGTTGGTTTCTATCTCCTTTTCTCAAAAATCTCCTTGATTGTACGAAAGGACCCCAAGGGATGCACTTAGACAAGCACTTTACTTAATAAACCTTAACTCTCATAGTGGGTTAGTATAACAATACCACTGACTTAGGATCAGTAAATAAGTACTCAACCACTTACCCACCACATCAATCGCAGGGAAGAAGCTACAACCTATAGCAATTAGCTGTTACCTAATAGAAAGTGAAAATTTCACCTACCCTACTCTAACAGAAAATAGTTTAAGAAAACAAAAACTTTGGGAGTTTTAGATTTAGTCGCACTAATTTTCTGAATCAAGTTTCCTATACGAAAAACCCACCCCCTCGTTAAAGTTTTAAATAACTCTTTGTATGATCTACCGGCTCCAGTTAACTTATCGGTATGGTGAAATTTCGGATCATTATTAGGCCTATGCTTAGTCACACAAATTCTTACTGGGCTTTTTCTGGCTATACACTACACCTCAAACGTTGATCTTGCCTTCTACTCCGTGTCTCACATTTCACGAGACGTGAACTACGGCTGACTTATACGAACCGTACATGCAAATGGCGCCTCATTCTTCTTCGTTTGTATTTATCTCCATACAGGTCGAGGGATATATTATGGATCTTATTTAGCCAAAGAAACCTGAAATATCGGCATTATTCTACTCTTTCTTACTATGGCAACAGCTTTTTTAGGTTATGTACTACCTTGAGGACAAATGTCTTTTTGGGGGGCTACTGTAATTACCAATCTGCTTTCAGCAATTCCCTACATTGGAAAAACTCTGGTTTATTGATTATGGGGGGGATTCTCAGTTAGGAATGCAACCCTAAGGCGATTCTTCGTTCTACACTTTGTGTTACCATTTGCTATCGTAGCCTTAGTCGTAATTCACTTACTTTTTCTACATGAAACTGGGTCTAACAATCCTCTTGGTATCTCGTCAAGTGCTAACCTAATCCCCTTTCATATTTATTACACAGTAAAAGATGTAGTTGGGTTCATTTTTTTGCTATTACTATTGACTCTAATTTGCCTATTTTCACCCAATCTTTTAACAGACCCAGAAAACTATATCCCAGCTAATCCGTTAAGAACACCTGTACACATTCAACCAGAATGGTATTTTTTATTTGGCTTATGCAATTTTACGATCTATCCCCAACAAGTTAGGGGGTGTTATTGCACTTCTAATGTCAATCTTAGTTTTAATTTTTTATGCCAGTACTACACTACAACACTATGCGCTCTAACTCTTTCTACCCAATGAACCAAACTCTTTTCTGACTATTTCTTGGAGTTTTCTTGGTTCTTACTTGAATTGGTAAACAACCAGTAGAGGACCCCTTTATCGGAATCGGCCAAACTTTTTCTGCTTTATACTTCATGTTCTTGTGCTATCCCCAATCCTCTCAAAAATGTGGGATTTTCTTGTATTTCTTCCCGATAAATAAACCTAACAGGACAAATAGTTTAAACCTCTAAAACATAACACTGAAAATGTTAAAATGACATAGTCTTTCTCCAATTATCATCATAACTAAAACATCCTATTATAAATAATAAACTTAGTAACACAAACCAACTAGAAAAACAATTAACAAGACTAGGAAAATACGCACATAAACCAACAATCTTCCGCTTTGTGGATAGTACAATAAGCCTATACCCTCTCTCAGCAGTTTAAACACACCCTGTCCCCCAAAAATCTCTATTCAACCCAAATCTAAGTGCCAAATGCATAAGTTTACCGCACTTTAAACCTATCCCAGCCAAAAATCTCCCAGATACCAAGTTCATAAACCACATCCTTGACAAGAATCGACCTAATTTCCCAAATAACTTTTCTTTCAAAACTTTTACCGAAAAAGCACTAATAAACCCGTAAAGCAACCCAATAAACGTAACAACACCAATAACTACTTTCCCAAAAACGCCAACTAATCTAAACCCATTCACACCTACCCAGATTCTTTGTAACAATCACCCACCCATGACTGCACCTACAGACAAAACAGCAATAGAAATTACTACATAGCCTCTCTCCACCCTACAAGTAAACAAACTACTTCTTGAGTTTTGACCAAACACCCCCATAAAAAGAATTCGCAAGCTGTAAATTAAGCTTAAACCAGCCCCCATTAACACAACAAGCATCTCCAGCCTTCCGTTAAAACCACCAAAAGACCCCTCCAAAATAAGATCCTTAGAATAAAACCCACTTAAAAAAGGTATTCCACACAAAGCAACACACCTAAGCACCAAACATCTACTTCTAAAGGGGAGAAGGTAATTAAGATTCCCCAAAATCCGCCCATCTTGAGTATCTACGGTAGAATGAATAATTGAACCAGCACATAAAAACAACAAAGCCTTAAACAAAGCGTGGGTAAAAAGGTGAAAAACAGCAATAATAGGAAACCCAATCCCAACAGTGAACATTATGAGACCTAGCTGACTTAAAGTTGACAACGCAATAATTTTTTTCAGATCAACCTCAAAACAAGCCCTTAAACCAGCTATTAATAGAGTCAATGCTCCAATTTTTCTCAAGAACCACAAAACCTCCTGTACCTCAATCAAAGTTCCATAAAATCGAACTACCAAATAAACACCAGCCGTCACCAAGGTTGATGAGTGTACTAAAGCAGAAACAGGTGTAGGGGCAGCTATTGCTGCTGGCAACCAAGCAGAAAAAGGAATCTGAGCTCTTTTTGTTATTGCCCCAACCACCACCATAAAACAAATTAACATCCTATAATCCCCAGTTATACTATGACCAATACCCCAATCCCCCCAATTTACTAAAAAACAAATTCTCAAAATTAATAAAGCATCCCCGATACGATTAGCCAATACAGTCAATATCCCAGCAGCCAAAGATTTTTTATTCTGGTAATAAATAACCAAAGCAAAAGACACGATCCCTAAACCATCTCACCCTAAGAGAATAGTAATTAATCTGGGAACAAAAATCAATAAGTTCATAGAACCCACAAAAGCTATAATTAGCAATATAAATCGTCGTATAAACACTTCCCCGTCTATGTAAGACACCCTAAACAAGGATACAGAGCCTGAAATTAAACAAACAAAACAAGAAAAAATAATGCTAATATGATCAACAATGACAGGAAAAGTCCAATCTGTGCTACACTCGCTTAAAAGTTGCCATTCGACCATATAACTGTGTCTCGCAGAACCCACCTCATAAACCCCAAACACCCACAAAGATACCGCAGCGAAAAAAAGAAAAGTAGAACATAACAAGGGGGCTCTTAATTTTTTTTTATTTTTCACCTAATATAGCAGAAAACTTTCCCTGAGAAATAGCCACCAACAAGCAATCTCTATAACTTATATCTCTAAATCATTACATCATTCATTAAAATTTCTACCCCTCCTATCTCCTCACGCTCTTAAACTTTACTAATGGCAGGAAACACTCGACAAACTTCCCCCCCACTATTTTAAAATAAATTACTCCCTCTACAAAAAGTTTTTTATAAACAAAACTATTTGTTAAATTGAGAGCTGGTGAAACTATAACACAAATGAATTTGAATCATTAGAAGGAATTAAAAATTCCGCCCTCAATCAACTACCCATTGCCTTGTAGTATATACTCCTATTACTGTAAACTGCAACTTTACCAAAACACAAGTCAAGGCATTGAAATAGGCATTACGCCGGAAGAACGGATTACTCTGATGAGGTAAATTATGGATAACACCCTGATGCTTTACCAAGAAGTAGTATATCTATTACAGCTCGCTTACACCGAACTAAAGGTTTCAAACCCTTTTTGAAGCAAGGTGGCAGAAAAGTGCTTCAGACTTAAGCTCTGACCATGAAGATTACTTCCCTTTCTAATAACTCAACAACTAATCTCTACCTTCATTACATATCTGTTAATTTTGTTAGGCGTAGCTTTCTTCACTTTACTGGAACGAAAAGCCTTAGGGTACTTCCAAATTCGGAAAGGCCCAAACAAACTGGGAATCATTGGGATTCCACAACCACTTGCAGATGCTTTAAAACTCTTTGTAAAAGAATGAATTACCCCCACATCTTCCAACTATCTTCCATTTATTTTAACCCCAACAATAATGCTTATTCTAGCGCTTAGAATATGACAGCTATTTCCCTCTTTCATGCTTTCATCCCAACTTACACTTGGAATATTATTATTTCTGTGCATCTCATCACTAACAGTTTATACAACACTCATAGCAGGTTGATCATCCAACTCCAAATATGCCTTACTAGGGGCTATCCGAGCAATAGCTCAAACAATTTCCTACGAAGTCACCATAACACTAATCATCATTTTTTATCTATTCTTAACAATACAAATAGATATTGTTAGAATCCGCTTAGTCAACCTGTCAATAGTGACCGCTATACTGTTTTTCCCTTTAAGCATTATATGGCTAGCAGTAATTCTTGCAGAGACAAATCGAGCCCCCTTTGATTTTGCAGAAGGAGAATCAGAGCTAGTTTCAGGCTTTAACATCGAATACGGAGGAGCTGGCTTTGCCTTTTTATTTATAGCGGAATACAGAAACATTTTAATAATAAGCCTTATAACCTCCTGCTTACTAACAGGCACACTAATAATATCTATTCCAGTAGCCATTATCTTCCTGTGAGCTCGAGCAACTTTGCCTCGCTATCGCTATGATCTCTTAATAGGCTATGGCTTGAAAGTCATTTTTACCACTGAGGTTAGCTATTTTACTAGCTTTAACATCACTTCTCTTTTATTATAGCCAATGTTGATAGTATAATAAGTACAGCTGCTTCCAAGCAGAAAGACCAAAAATGGTCAACATAACTATAACTCATATAAGTAATTACATTAGCAATTATCTCAACCCTATGAATATATATAATGCTGTCAATAACCCTACCTATGCACCCATTATCTTTAGGTATCATAGTACTTTTACTAGCGTTCCTCAATTGCCTTCTAATTGCCACAGTCAGTCCATGATATTCTTATATGCTTTTCTTCATCTTTATTGGTGGAATGCTGGTAATATTTGCGTATATTGCATCACTTTCCCCAAACACAACTTTCTCTATCAATAGTCCCCTAATACCCTCTATACTAGCCTTACTTTTTCTCTCCTGTTTCAAAAACTCAAGACTTACTTCAATCCATCAAACCAACACAGAAATTTCTTCTAGAATCAACGATAAAACACAGATTCTAAGGTTTTTATACACACAAAACGGAACCACTTGTATCATTTTACTGGCCTGTATACTACTATTTACCTTAATTGCAAGAGTCAAAATTTGTAAACCAAAAAGAGGAGCATTACGCCCATTTCTACATTCCTAATCCTCAACCAAAAAACCTTATATTATATTAACTAAATAACATCAACATCGTACCAGTTACCCCCAATAAGAAAACCAATATAAACCTAATAGCATAGTTAACATACTCTTCAACCATCACTACACTATGCACCCATAAAGGATATTGTCCATGTTGTGTAATCGAATACAAGTATCAAGAATAAAGCCCCCTTAAAAAGGTTATCATTCCTGTAAGTAAAGCAAAAACTATCGAGTACCTTAAAATTGAAACTCCAAGTATCAACTCACCCCATAAATTCAAAGAAGGAGGAGCAGCCATATTAATAGCACACATTAAAAACCAACACAAAGCAACCCCAGGAACCAAAACCAATCCGCCCTTAACCAAAAACAAACTTCGAGTTCTATAACATCTATAAGTCTCTCTAGCTAAAAAAAACATCCCAGAAGAGCACAAACCATGAGCAACTATTATTAATAAACAACCCAACCATCCCCAATCTGTATTGGAATAAATACCACCTAACACCAACCTTATATGCCCGACAGAAGAATAAGCCACCAGAGCCTTTACATCATTTTGAGCAAAACACACTATTCTAGCAATAATCCCACCCACCAACCCAAGACAAAAAACAACAGAGATAGTTAAATTACCTACTAACCTTAACACATAAAAAAACCGAACTAAGCCATAACCCCCTAACTTAAGTAAAACACCAGCCAAAATCATAGAACCAGCTACCGGAGCCTCCACATGAGCTTTCGGCAACCACAAATGAAATCCATAAATTGGTAATTTTACCAAAAAAGCCAAAGAAGCACAAAAAGTCGCCAATCACCCAAATTCAATAAACACAACAGACTTCCACCCCCAAAAAGCAGATCCACTCTTAGCTAAAACCAAAATGATCAAAATCAAAAGAGGGAGAGAAGCACTCACCGTATATAATAACATATACTTTCCCGCTTGCAACCGCTCTGGTTGGTAGCCTCAACCTAAGATAATCAACAAAATAGGAATAAGCCTAAACTCAAACATAATATAAAAATTAAGCAAAGACCTAACACTAAAACAAAAAACAAGAACCATTGTTAATATCAAAACACTAAAAACAAACCCTACACACTTATTATTTGCTTTATACACATCACGCACTCTGGCCAACATCCTAAGACCAGAAACCAAAATAGTTAAAGACACAAGCCTAAATGAAAAATTATCAATGATCAGGTATTCACCGCAACATGTTCTTAACCCTAAAGAGCTATACCATAGAACTAATCTCACCAAATATATAACAACACAACCCCATAAAACAACCCACCAAAAAACTCTATACCCCAACCCACTTACTAACATCAACAAAATCCCAATAATCCCTAACTTAAAAATGACCTAAAACTAACCCGCCTACGTAATCACCCCCAACTCTACGAACCAAAGAAACTAAAACACTTAACCCAAGCGCAGCCTCACAAACCCCAAAAGCCAAAAAAATTAAACACACACTCCTTAATCAACCCTGGAAAAAAATTAAACCAAAAATCATGATGTAAATACCTAAAGTAAAAACTTCCATTCTCAACAGGGCCCCAAAAAGTCTCTTTCGTTGAGATATTAAACACACCCCCCCTACCAAAACAACAATAACCCCCACACCCACAATAGAGAAAAGTCACACTTACTTAGATAAAGTTCTACCAAACCCCCATTTCATGGGTTTATTTCCACCAACAAACTTGCTACCGCTTTTCACACACTTTATAGCATACTTCCCCTCAATTTCCCATCAAACTATCACTGCAAAACAAATTAAGCAAACCAAAAAAACCATAATAACCAAAACTCATGACATAGGACTCAACTGAGGCATAAAAGAATACCACATAGGCAACTCGAGCTTGACAAACTCAGATTATACTTTAACTAATTCTTTTAACTTAAATCCACCCCATTTAATGCTTTATAGGATGATCAGAAGAGTACAGCCCAACCAACAAAACAAAAACATATGCTTGCAAAAACCTAACAGCAAACTCAAAAACCACATAACCTCACATCACCAATCCACCCAACAACCTTCCAAAAAAAGAAACCCCATAAAAAAACCCAACAACATACTCGCCAATAACATGCAACATAAGATGCCCTATTGTAATATTTGCAGCCAATCGAACACCCAAAGTAATTGGACGAATCAAAATTCTAACCCTCTCAATAACTACAAGCAGTGGAATTAAGCCAACAGGCCTTCCAGTTGGCACTAAATGTCCAGCACTTCTCTTTCAAGAGTACCTCCAACCACTAAAAACTAAACAAAACCAAACCATTGTTGCCAACACAAGTGTCAAAGACAAGTGACTAGTGGGACTAAACACGTTAGGGACCATACCAGAAATATTCACAATAAAAATCAACATAAATAAGGAAACTTGTCCCAACGCAAATCCCCCAAAGAACTTACCAGAACAACTTTTCACTAAACCCAAAACTACGTCCACAAGAGAGAAAAATATAACACTAATCCCAGAGACACTAATCCATGCCCCAACCAAAACAATCAACAATCCTATTAGCCCAGTTAATCAAATAAAACCCCTAACCCTAAGATTAGAGTGCACCCCAGCATCCAAAGACGAAAAAATATCCATCAGCATTTAACCTTTTCTACCTAAGAACCTCACCAATAAATACACAAATATAAAAAAATCCACACTACATCAACAAAGTGCCAGTATCAAGCAGCGGCCTCAAACCCAAAATGATGAGAGATAGAAAAATGATGTAAATAACATCGTACAGTACACACAATCAAAAAAACTCTCCCAATCAAAACATGCAAACCGTGAAACCCTGTTATCACAAAAAAAGTAGAACCATAAACCCTATCAGCAACCCTAAAAGAAGCTTCCTGATACTCACCCCACTGAAGGATAGTAAAGTATACCCCCAAAGATACAGTTAATAACAACCCGTACAAAGCCTCCTCACGATTACCGGCCATCAATCTATGATGGGCTCAAGTAACCCTAACCCCTGAACCCAATAACACAGCAGTGTTCAACAAAGGAACTTTAAAAGGGTTTAAAGGTATAATACCCACAGGAGGCCAAACACAACCCAACTCCATGGTTGGAACGAGTCTCCTATGAAAAAACCCTCAAAAAAAAGCAAAAAAAAAGCAAACCTCAGAAAAAATAAACAAAACTATACCTCACCGAAGGTTCATACTAACCCACCTTGTGTGATAACCCTGATAAGTACCCTCACGAACAACATCTCGTCACCATTGTACCATAGTCAATAAAATCACTAAAACACCGATCAGTATTAAAGTTATCCCTTTCCCATGAAACCAACTAACTAACCCAACGGTCAAAAACAATGCCCCACCTGCAGCAGTAAAGGGCCATGGACTAAACTCCACTAAATGAAAAGGATTACGTAACATTTTACCTACCTAATAATTTAACCCATTAAC